CGCCAATGAATATTCTTTTTGTTTTGTTCATTTAATTCCAATATTCAATAATATAGGATATTAGGAGTCATAATCTGAATAAGAATTCTTATGGTATCCGTTTACGATGTAGTGATTAAAAAATGATCTTATATAGAATTATTCCCATTTTTTTTCAGTTGATTTCATTCAATTCAACGGTTGAACAAAAGAAAAAAATAAAAAATTACATGAACTTTGATCAATCAAATATTGATATTTCTATGCAAGGATTCGGACTAATGAATTCGTCCATTTAGATTGATTGTCTCCGTGTAGGATAATGCTAAAAAAATAAAGGGTTTACAAGAAACGAGAAAAGGGATTGGTTAGGGTAGAGTGGAGTCAACTAGATGTATTGAATCGAATTGCTATAAGATAAGACAAGGGTTGTGGGTGTTTCGAAGAATGATTCTAGAATTCGATTGACTCCAAGATATGAATAATTGGTTTACGTTATGGAAGAAACACATGTATATGTTATATTAGATATTAACTAGTTATATAGGAACTAAAGATATATCTAATCCGCCCTACTACTGTGAATTTAGACAGGGCTTCCAACGGAAGTCCTTCCGTTTCGTCTGTAATGTAATTTAGAATTGAATATTGAATGAATAGAGAGATTAAATCAAGAAAGAGAATGAAGAATTCATCAAAGAATGCTTTCAAAAAAAAAGAAATGGAAGAATAAAAGGTGGATGGATAGGAACTAAAAAAGAGAGATTGAAGTAGTTCTGATTATTCAATAATATTATTACTTCAATTCGGAGTTTTTAGTTCCTTCGATTGGATAAATCTTAGCAATGGAATAATAAGTTATAATTCATTAGTTGATTGTATCATTAACCATTTCTTTCTTTTGGTGTGAGGTGAGGAACTTATCATGAATCCACTGATTTCTGCCGCTTCTGTTATTGCTGCTGGGTTGGCCGTCGGGCTTGCTTCTATTGGACCTGGGGTTGGTCAAGGTACTGCTGCGGGCCAAGCTGTAGAAGGGATCGCGAGACAACCCGAGGCGGAGGGAAAAATACGAGGTACTTTATTGCTCAGTCTGGCTTTTATGGAAGCTTTAACAATTTATGGACTGGTTGTAGCATTAGCACTTTTATTTGCGAATCCTTTTGTTTAATCCTAAAAAAAATCCGTATTTTTCGTATTTTATTTACTTGGTGGACTTGCTGCTCTTGCTTTTTCGAATTATATGAAGCTTTCACTCCTATAATTACTTATTCGTTGGGACAATAACCCATGGGAAGGACTGATTTGAGGATGAGGCATTAGCATACCGACTCGCCTTCTTCGTTCCCCTTCTTAGTCCCCAATGTCGAATGGAACTTTTTTTTAGGATTGTTACAACAAGGGAGGGATTTCTCAATTACTATAAAACTTGGTATCTAATTTGAATCTCATAAGTATGTATCCTTTCCTTCTTGTTGGAAATTTCCAAGTGAAAAAAAAATATATTGATTTTTAAATCAATATATTTTTTACTCTATTTAGAAACGAAATAGGAAATTAATAAAATTGAAAATAAACATATAAAATTAATAGAAAGAAATAGATAATTAGTTTTATCTAGAAAAGGAGATGGTATGAAAAATGTAATCGATTCTTTGATTTCTTTGGGTTACTGGCCATCCGCCGGGAGTTTCGGATTTAATACCGATATTTTAGCAACAAATCCAATAAATCTAAGCGTAGTGCTTGGTGTATTGATTTTTTTTGGAAAGGGAGTGTGTGCGAGTTGTTTATTTCAAGAATAAGTTGGATACAACCAACTGTACTTTTCTCGTTATAACTACGAAAAGGTACATGATCCCGCGAATTACTTCTGACAAAATGAAGAAATCATATTGAAGAACCATAGCATTTCGTGATTCATTGGTAAATCAACTTTGATTCTCTATCAACCAATAATGTGGGACCATTAACATGGTTAAAGCTAAACCGTTTGAAGTCCGGACGACGTAGCATGGTACTCTTTCTACTACTATGTTAATACATAAATCGTTTCAAATGGTTGGAATTTTTTTTTTTTCGATATAGAACACTCATGTCGATAAAATGATTTGAACCCTTTTTTTTATACAATGCTGAATCGATGACCTATGTATAAAGTAAGAAAAATTTTTTGGATTTGAAAAAAAAAAAAAAGAAACAACTTTGCTGACAATTATTTTTTTGGTCAGAAGAGTCCTCCGAATATTCCGGTCTTGGATTAATGATCAATTTTTTTATTTTTCTTTTGGAATATGAATAGAGAAAAGGGGATAGGCTCATTACATTCAAAAAGATATATGGGAATTTCCCATAAATAATTACAATAATTGAGCGTTAGAGCCAAATGAATCGAAAGGTTCATGTTTGGTTCGGGAAGGGATCGTCGAAGTTTTGAAATGAATGGAAAGACAATCTACTTTCATTAAGTGATTTATTAGATAATCGAAAACATAGGATCTTGAAAACAATTCAAAATTCA